CCAAATTTTGATATAATCAACATGCTTTTCTTGTTTTTTTACTTATTTGTTTATGAATATGAATTCTTAAAGGCATATGCATGAGACATAATCTATTAATTAATCTGAATCCATTTCTTAATCTCTTTCTTTGAAATACTTTATTCTAACCATATCATGATCTCGTTTTATAATACCTCCGGAGCTAATGAAACTATTTTAGTAAAATTTAACTGTCTCAATTCCCGGGCAATTGCACCAAAAACCCGAGTTCCCTTTGGGTTTCCTTCTTGATCGATGACAACCGCAGCATTGTCATCATATCGTATTATCATACCGTTATCACGTTTGAGTTCTTTACAAGTACGTACAATTACAGCTCTGACCACTTCTGATCTTGCTAGGGGCATGTTTGGCACTGCTTCTTTGATCACAGCAACAATAACGTCACCGATATGAGCATATCGACGATTGCTAGCTCCTATGATTCGAATACACATCAATTCTCGAGCCCCGCTGTTATCCGCTACATTCAAAAGGGTCTGAGGTTGAATCATATCATTTTTTTTTTTAATCTATTCTTTCAATGCAAAGGGCGAAGAAAAAAGAAATATTGTTTGTCCAAAAAAATAAATCAGTACCTGCAATTGTTTTTTTTTTAATTCTCAAGACCTATTTCCTTTGATTCTCCATTTTTATGCCGAAATAATGAATTGAGTTCGTATAGGCATTTTAGACGATGCTATTGAAATAGCCTTTCTGGCTATATTTTCTGTTACTCCACCCATTTCATAAAGGATTCGACCTGGTTTAACAACAGCTACCCAATATTCAGGGGATCCTTTCCCCGAACCCATACGTGTTTCTGCGGGTCTTACTGTAACCGGTTTGTCTGGAAATATACGTACCCATATTTTTCCACCACGTCGTGCATTTCGTGTCATTGCTCGTCGACCTGCTTCTATTTGTCTAGATGTGATCCAGGCGGGTTCAAGTGCCTGAAGAGCATATTTACCGAAAGAAATATGATTACCTCGATAAGATATTCCCTTCATTCTTCCTCTATGTTGTTTACGGAATCTGGTTCTTTTGGGGTTATAGTTGATGGTTGGTTCTGAATTCCATCTCTACTACAGAACTGGACGTGAGAGTTTCTTCTCATCCAGCTCCTCGCGAATAAGAAAATCTTCAACTTCTCTATTATTCGTTTGTATATCTTGTTTTTTTAGATAACTAAACATATTAATATTTCTATTTTAAATATTGTATGACTTTTTATAATGTTATAACGAATCTTTATTTTGTTTTGTCTTTTATTTCCTTCGATTGACCCAAATTTAACAATCCAAGAAAATAAAGGTTTCGCAGGCGAATATTTACTCTTTTCATCGCTATTTCAGTTGTAGGGTTAGCTCTTGATTTTTCTTTTCCCAATAGATGAATATGAATGAATTAAGTCTTTGGTTTGTTCCGCCATCCCGATCAATGAATCCGTTTTCAATAGATTTGGATTCATAGGTTCCATCGTTCCCATCGCTTCTTATTTAATGGTTAGGTCTGATTTCTACAATGGAGCTCATAATGAAATTTTTTCTTGAGTCAATCTTCTTAGTCTTTATTGGCTCGAAGCTCTTATTTTTTTATTTTATGAACAGATTCATTTAATTATGTACGAATCAGCATTGATGCTTTATTACACTGCCTTTTTTATGAGATGACTCATAGACCTTACATATTGGATGGAATTCTAGATCATTGGTATTTTTCTCTCTCTTTCTTTCACCCTTCCATTTATCCACATCTTTGTTCTCTATTTCGCTTTATAACTTAGAATTAGATTGATTTTTCTTTTGTTTATGCAAAAAATATTTCAGTTGCTACAACGATATGACCGATATATCATATCTTGACTGGTTCTTTGGATCCAGATAATGTGAAGTGATGAGTTGGTTAGTAGTCCTATAGTTATTAGTTTATAGTAAGAGGCTAGTCTTTTTTTTTATTGAATCCTAACCCTAAAAAAACCAACGAGTCACACACTAAGCATAGCAATTATATCAAATGGCTAATCGAATTTTTATTCAACCATATAGAATTAAGAATTAGAATTCTTCATTTTAGTTTTTATTGAATAGAAAAAAGGAACGAATTTCTCTTTTTTGTTCCATCACTAGATCGAAGGGAAAGACAAATAAAGGTTTATTCTTCCCCGTCTATAAATATCCAAATTTTGATGCCTAATACTCCATAAATAGTTCGAACAGTATAGGAACAATAATCGATTTTAGCTCGAATGGTTTGCAGGGGAACCCTACCTTCTCTGATCCATTCCACACGCGCAATTTCTTTTCCGTCGATACGCCCTGCAATTTGTACTTGAATTCCTTTTGTATCTGCTTGTTCGGTTAATTCAATAGCCTTTTTCATTGCTTTTCGAAATGAAACTCTATTCTTTAATTGGCCGGCTATAAATTCCGCAAGAATATTAGGGCTTCCGTAAGGTTTTGCAATTCTTGTGATA